CCCACATTCGTTCGTTTTGGACCAGATCGAGAATCGTTCTCAACAGTTTGTGTAACCATAAATCCTATTGTAGTCATTGAGATCTGTTGACTTTGTATACTCTTCCGTTGTAAATAAATGATCTTATCATAGATCCGTTGTGTTCTTGAACTTTTCTAATAATGGAAACAGCAACCCTAGTCGCCGTCTTTCTATCTGGTTTACTTGTAAGTTTTACTGGGTACGCCTTATATACCGCTTTTGGGCAACCTTCTCAACAACTAAGAGATCCGTTCGAGGAACATGGGGACTAGTTGAAGTAATGAGCCTCTCAATATTGGGAGGCTCATTACTTCAATTGAAATCGAGATAATGAAAAGACTTTCATTTTTTAGTTGGAACTTTAGGCGGTTCTCTAAAAAAGATAGCAAAAAAAATAATCCCTAGGGTTGAGACTAAGAGGAATGTATAAACCAATGCTTCCATAGATTCGATCGTGATTTACAATTATAGCTTCCATACCTATTTGTTTTTTCTTTCTTTTATTGGGGACCATCTCCCGGCTACCGAAAGAGCAAGAGACAAAAAACGGGGAGTCAAAGCAAGATTTCTCTGCTACCCTCTATCAATATCAAAATCACTAACAAATCATAAAAAGAAAATAGATTCGAAAGACATCAAAAGAAGGTTGGATCAGACTACTTGTCTTCTTGTAGTTGGATCTCCAAGTTTTTGGAAGGCTCCAAATTCTACTTGAGCATCCAAATCTGGGTCAATCCCAGCAAAAACATCTCTGAACAGGGTTCTAGCACCATGCCAAATGTGTCCGAAGAAGAAGAGCAAAGCAAATGAAGCATGTCCAAAAGTAAACCAACCCCTTGGACTGCTACGAAAAACACCGTCGGATTTCAAAGTAGCACGATCTAATTCAAAAATTTCACCCAATTGAGCGCGTCTAGCATATTTTTTTACAGTCGCAGGGTCATTATAACTGACTCCATTGAGTTCGCCACCGTAGAACTCAACAGTTACACCGACTTGTTCGACACTATACTTCGATTCGGCTCTTCGAAAAGGAACATCCGCTCGAACAATCCCGGCTCCATCTACCAAAACAACCGGAAATGTTTCAAAAAAAGTGGGCATACGACGTACAAAAAGTTCACGACCTTCTTTATCTCTAAAGATAGGATGTCCTAACCATCCAACCGCTATTCCATCCCCGTTATCCATTGAACCCGCCCTGAATAATCCCCCTTTTGCCGGATTATTGCCGATGTAATCATAAAAGGCTAATTTTTCAGGAATTTTAGACCAAGCTTCTGATAAACTTTGATTTTCGGCTAACCCCGCACTAATTCGTCGATATATCTCTTGTTGGAAGTACCCCTGATCCCATTGATAACGAGTCGGTCCAAACAATTCGATCGGGGTAGTTGCTGAACCATACCACATAGTTCCGGCAACAACAAAAGCTGCAAAAAAGACAGCAGCGATACTACTGGAAAGGACAGTTTCGATATTACCCATGCGCAATCCCTTGTATAGACGTTGGGGTGGTCGAACGCTAAGATGGAATAGGCCTGCTAATATGCCCAATGTCCCAGCCGCAATATGATGAGAGGCTATTCCTCCCGGAACAAAAGGATCGAAACCTTCCACGCCCCACGCTGGATTTACCGGTTGTACTTTTCCAGTTAGTCCATAAGGATCGGACACCCATATTCCCGGACCATACAAGCCTGTTACATGAAATGCACCAAAACCAAAGCAAGCCACCCCCGCGAGAAATAAATGAATTCCAAAGATCTTGGGCAAATCCAACGAAGGTTTTCCTGTACGTTCATCAGTAAATATTTCTAGATCCCAATACACCCAATGCCAGATAGCTGCTAAAAAGCACAAGCCCGAAAACACAATATGCGCTCCGGCGACACCTTCGTAACTCCAAATACCCGGAGATGTTATAGTCCCTCCCGTGATACCCCAGCCACCCCATGAATTGATTATTCCTAAACGCGTCATGAAGGGTATGACAAACATACCCTGTCTCCACATTGGATCCAGAACGGGGTCAGAAGGATCAAAAACTGCTAATTCATACAGAGCCATCGAACCGGCCCACCCAGCAACCAGAGCTGTATGCATTATATGAACAGCAAGCAACCGGCCGGGATCATTCAATACGATAGTATGAACACGATACCAAGGCAAACCCATGAAAATACCCCTTTATCAAAGAAAAAAGACACTACGCAACTTTATTACATTGGACACGACTAGACTCTGCCGATGTTACGTCCCCCGAGGAGAGGGCGATTAGTTCAGAGCAAGGGTTCATAATTTGTTTGATTCTATTAGCAATAATGGAACAATTCCGTTCGTAGGAAAAAAGAGAAGCAGATTTATTCTATACTCGATAAGTACCAATACGCAATGGGCCGCTTGATGCCTTTTCTATAAACGAATGGGACCATCTTTGTTCATGATTACAGGGGCCTAGTTCTAAGAATTGATCTTATTCATTCTGTCTTTCTTTATGCATTTTTGATAAAGAACAATATTATCAAAACAAGAAAACCTTTCTTACGTTTTCACATCTAAAGTCTAGTATTTTTTTTATTTTTTCTTTCATTTAATGCCCGTTGGTGTGCCAAAAATACCTTATGATATTCCTGACGACGAAGACGAGGAAGCAACTTGGGTTGACTTATAGTGCGACTTGGCAGATCTATTGGGTCATATGGGCTTTCCCCCTTCTCTTCCCGATCAAGAGATCCTCTATTTCGCCCAAAAAAGATGAATTGGATCATCAAAAATTTGGAGCGTGAAGTGCAATTAGATCCTTTTTTTAAGGGGATTCAAATTACTATTATCAATTCAAATAATTTATGGCTGGCTCGGTTGGACTAAGAAATTGAAATATCCAGACTTCGTTTAAAAAAACCAATTGGTAATATATCTACCATTACTCCTTATAAAGGGATTCCTCTATTCTAAAGAAATCTTCTTTGGAAATAGAAGTGATTTTAAACTGTTCTCTTAATCAATCGAGTAATATGTATAAAGACCTCAAATATTTGCCGGACTATACGGATTGAGAAAAAAGAAGTGGTAAGGGGAGTATTTGTCCTATATGTGCAAATCGAAGGCGGGCAGATCTTTACCCGGAGTAGAGTATAAACCTAAAAAGAGTAAGATAAAAGAGGCCCGGTTTGGAACAAGAAAATGACATCGTGATTTGGATTGGATCGCGATGAAAGAATATATCAATGAAAAGTGAATTCGATCCGGTTAATGAATTCTTTTTTCTAAGGAAAGGAATCAAAACTCATCTTTATTGAAAAATCGAAGAAAAATTAGGAGTCAGTAAAGAGCATGCTCTGAAATCCGAAAGGGGATTGGAATATACACATTGATTTTTTTGCAAATTTTTTTGAACCGTATGCGCCAAACGGCGCCTGTACGGTTCCTACGGAATACAATTTTAACCTAATCGACCGACTTTATCGAGAAAGAGCACTTTTTTTATTCAAAGACCTTAGTCCCGAGACGGCAAATCACATTGTCGGTCTTATGATATTTCTGAATATCGACGATTGTAACCAAGAGCAATTTTTATTTATAAACTCTACGGGTGGAGGAGTAATGCATGGGCTAGCTGTTCATAATGCGATAAATTTTGTGCTACCAGATGTACATACACTCTGTCTGGGAGTAGCCGCTTCAATGGCAGCTTTTGTCCTGGCCGGAGGCTCACAGACTAAACGTATAGCATTCCCTAACGCTTGGCGCCAATGAGGTTTTATTTGAAAGAAAAAAGACGACTATGCCTTCGCCATATGAAAAATGAATCTCCATATGAAATATGAATAAAAAAGTAATAATAGCATGGCACTTTGAATTCGATATACAAAAGTTTTTTTCAAAGCATTAGATTTTTTATCGAGAGAGTAGTATGAGATAAAAGGTATTTCCGATGTGTTCTTATCTATCGGCAGTGCAGTTCAGCGTCCCAAACTTTTTTTCACACGGCAAATCTCTTAATAATATTTATGTTCTGAACTAGTGAAAAAAAATTCTTTTTCCCTTAGGTTATTTAATCAAATAAAAAGCAACTTTGGGATTGCTTAATCATAGACAAAAAAGAAATATAGAAAGCAACGGAGCCATCATAGTAGTTTTTAACTCCCACGAAAGGAAGGGTGGTAATTTGATCATTTTCCGAGCGGGGTCTAATCAATCCTATTTTTCTCTTTCGTTGGGGGGCGTAAGGATCAATTTTATTCTAGAGCCGTATGCAATGCATAGAAAGATGCCTGTACGGTTGTGCAATTCTATTTTTTTTCGTGCTATTCTTTTCTCTTTCTTTTATCTTCCCTTCATCATGTGCAATAGAAAAACTTTTGATTTTGTTATATCATCAGGGTAATGATCCACCAACCTACTAGTACTTTTATTCAAGGCTACATGGAAGAGGTAATCACGGACACAGATTTGGTGCTAAAACTACGTGAAGAGATCACAAACTTTTTTGTACAAAGATCGCACAAACCTTTCTGGATGGTCTTCGAAGACATGGAAAGAGATGTTTTTCTGTCACCAGAAGAAGCCAAAGCTTATGGAATTGTTGATTCTGTAGGGCTTGAAGGGCTTCAATGGCGTAACGGGCATAAATGATACTAGCCTGTATTTCGCGCAAATCTCTAATTTTAGATTACCGCTACCGACAGAGTTGACTCGAAATAATCCGGTTAGGATGGATCTAAACCATCCAATTATATCTATATCTATGATTCAACATGCCAACTATTAAACAACTTATTAGAAAGACAAGACAGCCAATCAGAAATGTTACAAAATCGCCCGCTCTTAAGAGATGCCCTCAACGTCGAGGAACGTGTACTAGGTTGTATGTGCGACTCGTTCAGATCATGAGCTAGAACAAAGGAAAGCGAACAAGTTTCCAGTATCAAAGGTCAGTACCGGTGAATAGGCTGGAACGAAAAAATGAACTCTATTTACTATCTAAAAAACGAAAATGGATCATATGCCTTTCATTGTGTAGGAAATTTATGGTTTCCCTTGGTGTAAATTCAATCACCTCAATTTAAGAATTCTCCATTGGTAGCAAATGCTTATCCATTAAGCGGAGGAACTCTTGGTTTCAATTTCAAAGATTAGGCCACCCTCTTGCAAGAACGGACTAACAAGGTCAGCTATCCAGCTAACCCTCATAATTAAATACCGTTACTGTATAGGTAGATCTCGTTGTGAAGACCTAGTTACTGGATAATTCATGGGTAGAGCTAAAGAATGTGAACTATACAAGTTCCCAATAGCATTAATTAAATGAAGTTAAAGGCTCCGGTGTATAGAGAAGACCTCACCGTTTAAGAAGTAACCATAGAAACGATGGAATCCACTATTGCTTTAGAATTTATATTTCTTATTATCTTTTTAATACCTAGTAGAATCCAATTTCAAATTGTGAGGTAAAACAAAGGTCTCAAAAAATAAAAAATCGTGGTCGGGAAGGTTATCGTAGCCAAAGCCATTGGAATTTTGAGTTTATACATTGGAAAAACTCATTGGGTTCTTAATAGACTAGGAAGGGGGAAAAAGAATAACTGCAAGAACGGAAATCAATTAGTTATTCGACAAAGTTTGATTTATGCATATTCAATGACCAGAACTAGACGGGGATATATAGCTCGGAGACGTAGAAGAAAAGCACGTTCATTTATATCAAGCTTTCGGGGAGGTCTTTTAAAGCCTCAACAAGACATAAGAGCTTTGGCTTCGTCTCATCGGGATAGGAATGGGCAAAAAAGAAATTTCCGTCGTTTGTGGATCACTCGAATCAATTCAGAAATTCGTGACGGGTGGGTATATTATAACTATAGTAAATTCATCCATGATCTATACAAGAGACAGTTGCTTCTTAATCGTAAAATACTTGCGCAAATAGCTATAGCAAATAAAAACTGTCTTTATCTAATTTCCAATGAAATCATAAAAAAAGTAAATTGGAAGGAATCTGCCGGAGTAATTTAAACGGAGTTCCCCGGAGAATGACCTCCGGGAAAGTAGAGTCAAAATGACTCAAAAAAGAAATAAATAGGACTCAACACTTTCAATCAACAATTTGGAGTTTGACTTCTGAATCCGATTTTTGATTTGTTTTTGTCTTACGAAACGAGAAGCAAAGCCGGTCCGGATTGTCGGATTTTTGCACAAAGCATCAATCTGCGTTTGAGTTCGGGTGTGAATTTTCATTCAAGTGACGAAAGAGTAAATCTATTTTTTTTGTCTCTCACAGTCGACTTATATTTCTTTCGAACTCGCGCGGTCGACTTCTTTCTTTCACCTTGTTTCTCATTAGTAATAAAAGGTAACGAAGATAAAATACGAGCTTGTTTTATAGCAAGAGTCATTAATCGTTGTTGTTTCAAGGTCAATTTATTTACTCGTCTAGATAAGATTTTTCCTTGCTCACTAATAAATCGACCAAGTAAACTCATGTTTCTATAATCAATTCGATCCCCCGATTGGATCGGGGGCAAACGCCTACGAAAAGATCGCTTGGATTTAAGCAAAGGTCGCTTGGATTTATCCATGGTTTGTTTAATTTATTTCTTTAAACCGAAAATCCTATTTCGGTTGGATCTAGAAAATGAATTAGAATACATAAAAACAATAGGATTTTCTTTCTATTCAAATTATCTTAGCGATAATTAGCATAGCATTTTTCCTCCTCCTGGGGAGGGTGCAAGTGCTCGGTTCGAGCTATTTCGTTATCTCCCCATGAATCGTATGTTTGAAACAATATGGACAGAATTTTCTCAATTCCAATCGATTAGGCGTATTGTGCCGATTCTTTTGAGTTATATATCTGGAAATGCCTTTTGATGCCTTATTAACAACCTTTCGAACACAAGTAGTACATTCTAAAATAACTGTTATTCGGATATCTTTCCCCTTGGCCATGAACCTCCTTTAGATTTTTTATTTACTCAACGCTTTTCCTTTCGATTCGAAATGAAGAAGAAAGAAAAATTCGTTTAAGTATCTTGTATAATATTCTTTCTAGACCCACATTTTATAGTCTACTTCCATTCCTCTATTATTCTACTATTCGAATTGGAATCCGAATCCCACAGCCGTTGAATCCACTTTTCTTCTTTCTCTTTCCTCCCTTATTCTAAAAATCAGAAAAAATAGAGAAAAGAGAAATAGAGAAAAGAAAATATAGAGGGGGAGACTTGATTAGTGACCGCTATTTCATTGTAGTTCTAATCTTCTTTATTCCTTTCCACGTCACTAACTAGAATGAAAAAAAGGGGAATGTCAACGCATCCGGGAAAAAACGATTAATCTCTATCAATAGACCTGCTAAAGACGCGAACCATAGCGCACTTAGTACCGGTGCCACGGAAAGATATGTTTTTAGATCTCGCATTGAAAACCCCCTTCATTTTATTGTAATACATAATGATAATACATATATGATCAGATGCA